TATTTCTTTACTACAGCTGATAAAAATCGTTGTTTTGAACGATACATATGTAGAAAGCCTACCTTTTTTATAGTATTTATTAACGGATTTCTTCTTTCTTCCCCCTTTTTTTATTTCTATAGTGGAGATAGTCGCACGTAATGACAGATCACGGCCATATTATTAAAAGCTTGTGGTAAGAACGGGTTTCGCTCTAGTGCCCGAAAATAATATTCCAAAGCTTTTGTATGTTCTCCGTTCCTTGTATGGATAAGGCCTATGTTATAGAGTATATAACTTCGATCATAAGGATCAATTTCCAGTCGCATAGCTTCATAATAATTCTGTAAAGCTTCCGCATAATTTCCTTCGGATTGAGCCGACATCCGTTACGGTCGTTATTCGATTCAAAGAATCTCCGTTCCAGAACCGTACGTGAGATTTTCACCTCATACGGCTCCTCCTTATATGTGCATAATGAAAAAAAGACATGGAATCAAAAAAGATTGAAAGATTTTCATTATAAACTGAGCGGGGCTGGTGTTTTTACAAGAAATCTCTAGCCAACCTTCTTGTAAAAGATCTTTCCTTAACATCAAGCATGTTGGTATTATATTAGATAAAAAAGGCGACCCCAACAATTTCTTTGTCTTCAACGCCCTTAAATTTGCAGGAATTAGTCACTTCAACAGTCTTCGATGGTTATACGGGTATCCAAAATACGAACGAGATGGATGTTTGTTGTCCCAACCATTCTTGTTAGTCCCGATCCTGATAAGTAAAGGGAATCATTTCTAACAAAGTTTTCGTGTGTTGATTCCTAGGGGTAGTGCTTCTTCCCCTATGCCTCCTATTGGTACTAGTGGAGTAGGGTTAACTTAACCTATAGGTGTAACCTTTCGCTCAATACTCTAGAATCGACAATTGAAGCATCTGAGGCTGCATTAATCGGGGATACACGATAGAAGGAGTTGCTTTATTTACAAACTTCACCTTCAACAAGCGTAGATTTTTTTCAATAATTTTTTCTTCCTATTCCGAATAATTAATAATAATGTTGCCTTTCTCTTAAGACTGAGAGCGGTAAAAAAAAATAATCAAATCGCACCATCTCTGTAATAGGTGAATGCCTCTTTTTCTCCTGAAGTTGTCGGAATTATTCGTAATAAGATATTGGCTACAATTGAAAAGGTTTTATCAATAAAATTTCCATTTATCCCAGATCTAGACATAGGTGTATTAATCCATTCTATAATTTTTTGAATTTCCTTTCGTGAGAAAATGATCCCACAAACAAAGGAATTGTACAGTACGAAATAACGTAAAAATGGATTCATTAAAACAAAAAGACGCCCTTGTTACTCAAATTGTTTATTTTTGACAGGAATCAATAAAAAATTTTAAATATTTGAATCCGATTAGATTTCATCCAAATGTAGTAATAGAAAAATGAAGGGAACTATTCCGATTTCATTGAAGTTGAAGAATCAAAGAATTTCTCCTAGAGATTAGGATAATTTGAGAAGTTTTGATTCCAAAGAGGAAAAAGAGTCGAATAATAATTCTATGATTAAAATGGAATACCTTCTGTTTTGTGTTGTGTGTATAGTGGGTATACGCTATACAATCAAATATAAAAATCCGAAGGGCGGTTCATTAATTTAGAAGAAATCTATGGGTTAAGAGGTTGAAGTAAGGAATTCTTGTTGAAAAATCGAAAACAGGAAAGGGATTTTATAATTTTTATGAAAATGGAATAATAGTTTAAACTAAAATAATAGTTTAAACTAAATAGAATCGTGGTATAAAGGTAGCCATTAAACATAGTCTAAAAAAATAGATCGATCGGCGGATTCGTTCCAATTGATTGATTTAATCCGGTATAAATATTAGAAAGGGCGGATATCTTCGCAAACATGAATAGATATATATCTTTATTTAAATTTTACAATTTTTTTCATAAAAAAAATTATCTTTATCCCGAGCCTCGGAGGAAGGATTTATCTTTGATGAAAAGTTTTATACTTTTAGAGTTACATTTTTATAGTGAAAATGGAATGTACATACCTATAAAAAATTAATATGAATGACTCACTATTTACTCGGTTTTTGGGCCATAATCATTATGTAGGAGAGATGGCCGAGTGGTTGAAGGCGTAGCATTGGAACTGCTATGTAGACTTTTGTTTACCGAGGGTTCGAATCCCTCTCTTTCCGTATCCTTCACCTAATTCATTAATGTTACTGGCCACAATGCATCAAATAAGAATGGATACTCCAACAGCTAGCCCGTATCTTTTCTTTGATATGGATTCTTTATTCCTAATCCTAATTTCTGTGGTACGAAAATACTGGACAAAATGGACAAGGAATTAAAATCCCCTACTGATCTAGAGATACATGAATGAGAGAAAAATCCCCAGACCAAACCCCTTAACTTAACTCAGTCGCTTTACTTAAGCGAAAAAAGGGGGCAAAATTGGCCGAACCTGTGTTATTTTAGTTAGGGTTAAGTCTGACGAGAGTAATATTCTACAACTAGCAATTCATTTATTTTCAAACCGACCCATTTACTATCTATTATTTGATTGACTAATCCTTTATATTGTAATGGGTGAAGAGTCAAATGTTTTGGTAATTCCTCCGGGGGGGATGAATCAAGATGATTTTGAATCAGAGCCTTAGATTTTTGCTCATCTCTCACAGTAATAATATCTCTGGGTTTGCATCGATAACTTGGTATATCTACTATACGACCATTAACTAAAATATGCCTATGGTTAACTAATTGGCGGGCTTGAGGAATAGTCGAAGCCATACCCAATCGAAAAAGGATGTTATCCAAACGCATTTCAAGTAATTGTAGTAAAACCTGACCTGTTGACCCTTTGGCTTTTCCGGCGATACGAACGTATTTAAGTAATTGTTGTTCCGTAAGACCATAATGAAAGCGCAATTTTTGTTTTTCTTCTAAACGAATACGATATTGCGATTTTTTGCCGGGGCGCGATTGGGTTCGAAGATCGTTTCCGGCTCTAGGCTTTTTACTAGTTAGCCCCGGTAAAGCCCCCAGACGGCGGATTTTTTTGAAACGAGGTCCTCTGTAACGCGACATAAAGACTCCTTTTTTTTATGAAATTTCATAAACCAAAATTAAAACTAAACTAAAATCTGATAAATGAAGCGAAATTTACTGAAGTATTACAAAGAATAATTAGAGGAATTGTATCAATATCCGGACCTTATTGTATATAAATATTATATATATAATTGTATTATATAAATAAAAAAGAAAAAGAATTTGAAATAATATAAAAAAAAAATGAAGGGCTCTTTTCTTGATTGATTTGTTCTACAGAGACCAAACCCCTCCAATCCAATTTTTATTCATAATTGGAAGTTTCTATGAAATAATAGAAAGGGCTCGGTGACCTTTAGGAAAGGGCAAAGAAGCTTTTCACTTTGATTTCATATTATCAATTATCTAAAAAATAAAACAAATGGAGAAAAGCCGGCTATCGGAATCGAACCGATGACCATCGCATTACAAATGCGATGCTCTAACCTCTGAGCTAAGCGGGCTCGCATAATATAAATTGTACACGTATACTAATTTAGTAAACTACTGCTACTAAGATCTTAACTTTTTATTCTTAGCTATTTCATAAGAAATATGATATAAATGTAAAAAAATTCAACTATAGAAACGAATAAGAATGGAAAATCGAATTTCCAAAAACATTTCATTTTGATCTATTAATTTAGATAATTTAGATCTATTTCTCAAATATATGTTTATCAATAATAAATATCTTAATTTGTTTAATTAAATACTAAGATTTTTTTAGTATATCCATATTTAATCCATATTTAATTTACTATTTTTTTAATATTGTTTTTTGATATTTTACTATATATTTTACTATTAAAAATAAAAGAAAACTATAACTATATAAATTATAAATAAAATATTTTAGTACATAGTTTTATATTTCTATATATTTAGTTATATTTCGAATTTGAAATATAATTTGGTAACTAAAGTTAGTAATATAATCTAGTAATTAAGTTAGAATCTTATTCTATATTAGAAATTAGAATCGTATAATATTAATATATTATATTAATATATATAATTTATATATATATTTGAAATCGAAAATATAGAATTTAAATAAATATAGAATTTATATAATAAAGAATTTATATAATAAAAATAAAAAAAATTTCCTATTTCATTAATATTCATTGATAACTCATTGATAACTAATTCGAAATTAACGGAATAATTAATTGATTAATTATATCCATTCGATTAGTTATGGCTATTAATGAAATTTGAAATTACTAAATTGCCCTTTGTCGTTTTTTTTATTATTTATTATGGTCTTCCCTAAGAAAAGGATAAAAAGAGAAAAGTACAATCCAGATCATAATGAAACATTCCTATGGTTTCATTCGGAAAGGCGAAACCTAAGACGAAAAAAAAAAAAGAATCGACCGTTCAAGTATTCAAAATTGCACACTAAAAATGATAGAAATAGGGACATGTATAAGTATAATATATATATTATAATAGATATATGTTATGTGGTATATATCTATATTGAATTTCTGATTGGACCAAGTATGGTTTCCAATAGAGATGAAAGAAGATAGATACGAAATCAAATAGGAACAAACACTTTTCAATACAGGAATCGATATCTAATGAATTCCACGGTTCCAGCATAATAAAAATGGAAATGAACGAAAAGGGGTAAACGGCATCATGATGTGATCCTAATCACATCACAAAAAAAAGGGGGGGATATGGCGAAATTGGTAGACGCTACGGACTTAATTGGATTGAGCCTTGGTATGGAAACCTACCAAGTGATAACTTTCAAATTCAGAGAAACCCTGGAATTAAAAATGGGCAATCCTGAGCCAAATCCCGTTTTATGAAAACAAACAAGGGTTTCAGAAAGCGAGAATAAATAAAGGATAGGTGCAGAGACTCAATGGAAGCTGTTCTAACA